TATTACAAAGAATAATTAGAGGAATTGTATTAATATCCGAACCTTATTGTATATAAATAATTGTATTATATAAATAAATAAAATTAAGGGTTCTTTTCTTGTTTTCTTGAGTGATTTGTTCTACAGAGACCGAACTCCTCCAATCCAATTTTTATTCATAATTGGAAGTTCCTACGAGATAATAGAAATAGATCGGTGAACCTTGGAAAAAGGGTTCTTTCACTTTGATTTTACATTATCAATTATGTAAAAAAAAATAAATCAAACAAATGGAGAAAAGCCGGCTATCGGAATCGAACCGATGACCATCGCATTACAAATGCGATGCTCTAACCTCTGAGCTAAGCGGGCTCACATAACATAAATTGGACACGTATACTAATTTAGTAAACTGCGTAGATATTAACTGTTCATTCTTAGCTATTTCATAAGAAATATGATATATAGAAAAATGAAAATATAAAGAATAAGAATATAAAATTTCCAAACATATTGTATATCGGAATATGTTATTATATAACATACCTATTAATATAGCGATATTTAATTTAGATATATTTCTAAAATAGATGTTTATCAATAATCAATATCTTAATTAGAATTAAGCTAGTAAGATTTTTTTTACGATTCTATTTTACTTTTTTTTATTAAAATATAAAAAAAAGCTTTTTTTACAAGTAAATAATTTATTATTTTAAGATAATTCTAAATTAATAGAATGATTAGTTATAGCCATTTTATTAGTTGTAGTTATGGCTATTAATTAAATAATTAAATTTTAAATTAATAATACTAAAATTTTCCTTTTCATTTTTTTTTAGTTATATTATAGAAGGTCTGCCCTAAGAAAAGGATAAGAATAAAAATGAAAGATAAAAGTGCAATCCAGATCATAATAAAAGATTTCTCCAGTTTCAGTTGGAAAGGTGAAAGCTAAGACGAAAAAAAAAAAAAAAAGAATCGACCCTTCAAGTATTTAAAATAGCACGATAAAAATGATAGAAATAGGGGTATTTTAATAAATATATTTATTAATATAAATATATTATAGTATAATATATATGTTATGCGGTATATATTGAATTTCTGATATAGAAATGATAGAATCATTTCTGATTGGACCAAATAAGGTCCCCGATATAGATGAAAGAAAATAGACAAGAAATCAAATAGTATAAAACACTTTTCAATATAAGAACGGGTATCTAATGAATTCAACGATTCGAGCATAATATAAATGAAAGAAAAAAAGGAGGGGTCGGCATCATAATGTGATCCTAATCACAGCACAAAACAAAAAAAGGGGATATGGCGAAATTGGTAGACGCTACGGACTTAATTGGATTGAGCCTTGGTATGGAAACCTACCAAGTGAAAACTTTCAAATTCAGAGAAACCCTGGAATTAAAAATGGGCAATCCTGAGCCAAATCCTGTTTTATGAAAACAAGCAAGGGTTTCATAAACTCATAAACCGAGAATAAAAGAGGATAGGTGCAGAGACTCAATGGAAGCTGTTCTAACAAATGGAGTTGACTGCATTGTGTTAGTAAAGGAATCCTTCCATCGAAACTTCAGAAAGTATGAAGGATAAACTTATAGACATACATATAGTACTGAAATACTATCTCAAAATGATTAATGACGACCCGAATCTGTATTTTTTATATTTATATGAAAAATGAAAGAATTGTTGTGAATCGATTCAAAATTGAAAAAAGAATCGACTATTCATTGATCAAATCATTCACTCCATCATAGTCTGATAGATCTTTTTAAGAATTAATTAATCGGACGAGAATAAAGATAGAGTCCCATTATACATGTCAATACCGACAACAATGAAATTTATAGTAAGAGGAAAATCCGTCGACTTTAGAAATCGTGAGGGTTCAAGTCCCTCTATCCCCAAAACGACCTGGTTGACTCCCTAATTATTTACTTTATCATTTTGTTAGGGATTCAAAATTCGTTATGTTTCTCATTCATTCTCATTATACTCTTTCACAACCGTATCTGAGCGTAAATTTTTTTCTTATCACAAGCCTTGTGTATGATATATATGATACACGTACAAATGAACAGCGTTGAGCAAGGAATCCCCAATTAAAAATTTGAATAATTAACAATACATACCATTACTTGTACTGAAACTTTAAAAATAAATTTTTAAAGATCTAAGAAATCCTATCAGGGACTGTATAATACTTTGTAATACTTTTTTCATTTTTGTAATTGACATAGATCCAAGTCCTATATTAAAATAAAATTAGGATGATGCGTCGTGAATGGTCGGGATAGCTCAGCTGGTAGAGCAGAGGACTGAAAATCCTCGTGTCACCAGTTCAAATCTGGTTCCTGGCACATAAGTAATTTATGTGAGTATATATTCTATAAATTAATTGATATGGGTCGACATACATATTTTATTTATTATATTGAAAAATAAATAGTATAGATCATGATACATATTTATCCATCTTAAGTGTCGGAGATATATC